GAATGGGTCTTAGTGTAAATTGAGTCTAATGAGCCTAATACGATAGCGGGTGTATTTTGAAATATTGGCTACACTATATACACATGATAATTGTTGATGACGAGTAGGATTTTAAATTTTATTCTAAGCTTTCCTGTTTCTGAGGGGTTTGCAGGAGTGTTAGACAAGTCAGGGTTGTAAGGGGTAGGGGGTTTGTCGAAATTAAACCAAGAGGGGCGATCTTAAAAAAAGTAGGACTAAAAATAACTATTATGCTCTAGTAATAGATATATGCTATTCTTTTGTAATGTCTTTCCAACATTAAACGAATTTACTTATTCAAGGAGATGTTCAACCTTATTTATCATTACCGTGTGCACTGTGAGATGCCAAGTGAAAGGAAAAAGAAAAAAGGAACCAAATGCCCTATGGAGTGAACGCCCGGCTAGGGGGGTAACGAGTCGTATGGTTACCACCATTAACTTATGCCAGCGTCGATGAAAGTGTAAGGATTAATAAATTAATGGACCTGAAATAGGAGCCAAATGCCAGGAATAATTCACCTTTGGCTAACTACCCCCACAATAAGGACGCCTGACCATCAATAACCGTTGGCATTAAGCTATGGACTTGTAGGTAGGCTCTTACTACATTAAAATGGTTGAGTTGTCTATTTTTGGAGTCCTGGTATAACTTAACTTATGAGTGTTGTGTTAGGTCTTAAATTTCCTAATACCTTATCATTATTTATTAAATTTGCATTAATGGTTTATGTATACCTTAGTGTAATGTCTTAGTTCTATGTTTTAAATAAATCAATGTTTATTATACATATTATGTCCTAAATATTCTATATATGTTTATATATACATATATATGGAATATTCATATATGCACTCAGAATATAGTTTAAGCAGAATTTTAGCTTTGGGAGCTAAAGGCGGGAGTTTGACTCTCCCTTTTCTGAGCGGAAGGGGGGATTTTAACCTCCGGCCTCCAGTTTACAAGACTGGCGCTCTTGAGCTGAGCTACTAACGCAGATTCATTTAAAGGCTTTATTTTCTGTTCAACCGCTTATGGGGATCAATAGTAGGAAGATCGTGAAATAGATAATTGATGCTACCTGGCCAATGACGATGTAGGGGTCTTCAACAGGTATTCCTCCAATTCATGTTAAGATTGCTATATCAGCAACGAGTGCTCAGAAGAGGATTTGTCCTATTGGCCGGTAGGTTAAGCCTCGTTGCTTGGAAGTGTGAAGAATAGGGACGAGCATTAGGATAAGGATGGATGAGAGAAGGGCTAACACACCTCCCAGTTTATTAGGGATGGATCGGAGGATAGCGTAGGCAAATAAGAAGTATCATTCTGGCTTAATATGAGGGGGAGTTACTAAAGGGTTTGCGGGTGTGAAGTTGTCCGGGTCTCCTAGTAAATTAGGGGAAAACAGTGCAATACTGATTAGGGCAATTAGTAATACAGCAAATCCTAAAAGGTCTTTGTAGGAAAAGTAAGGGTGGAAAGAGATTTTATCGGCGTCTGAATTCAATCCTGCAGGGTTATTTGAGCCTGTTTCGTGAAGAAATAAAAGGTGAACAATAGTGGCGGCGGCGACAATAAATGGAAGTAAAAAATGAAAGGCAAAAAATCGTGTAAGAGTAGCATTGTCAACTGAGAAGCCTCCTCAGACTCATTGGACGAGGTCCGTTCCAATATAAGGTACTGCAGATATAAGGTTAGTGATAACTGTCGCCCCTCAGAAGGATATTTGTCCTCATGGTAAGACGTAGCCTACAAAGGCAGTGGCTATTACCAGTAAAAGAAGGACGACCCCAATATTTCAGGTCTCTTTATAGAGATAGGAGCCGTAGTACAAGCCTCGGGCGATGTGTATATAAATACAGATGAAAAAGAAAGATGCGCCGTTGGCGTGCATATTGCGGATAAGTCATCCGTAGTTGACGTCACGGCAAATATGGGTGACTGAGGAGAATGCTGTGGCGATGTCTGAGGTGTAGTGTATTGCGAGGAATAGCCCGGTGAGGATTTGAGCTCCCAAACATAATCCCAGGAGAGACCCAAAATTTCATCAGACCGAGATGTTGGATGGTGCTGGGAGGTCTACGAGGGCGTCATTAGCAATTTTTAGAATTGGGTGGGTTTTTCGGAGGTTGGCCATTATAAGTTCTTGTAGTTGAATACAACGGTGGTTTTTCGAGTCACAGGTCCTGGTTAAAATCCTGGCGGGAATTATGACTTACTTGATGTCTTTATTGTTAATGGGTTTGGTATTTGGGTTGGTGGGAGTGGCTTCTAACCCCTCTCCTTACTATGCAGCTTTGGGATTAGTGGTTGTGGCTGGTGTAAGTTGTGGTATTATATTGAGTCACGGGGGCCCTTTCCTATCCTTAATTTTGTTTTTAATTTATTTAGGGGGAATGTTAGTTGTATTTGCTTATTCTGCAGCGTTGGCTGCAGAGCCGTATCCAGAAAGCTGAGGGGATTGATCTGTTGGGGTTAACGGCTGTCTTTATCTAGGAGGGGTTATGATCGGGTGTTTATTGTTATGGGATGGGTGATCCGAGTACTCTTGGGCTCCTATTGATGAGTTTTCTGATTTTTCCATCTTTCGAGGAGACATATCAGGGGTGGCTGTAATATATTCAGAAGGGGGTTGAATACTGGTAATTAGTGCTTGGGTTCTTCTGTTAACTCTTTTTGTTGTTCTTGAATTAACTCGGGGTTTAGCTCGAGGTGCACTACGGGTAGTTTAGATAAGGAGGGAGGATGCTAGGAATAATGTTAGAATGAATAAGGTTAGGAAAGTCTTAATAGCACCTTTTTGGGCGTTGCTTGTGGTAGTAATTATGGGTGAACTTAAGGTGGCTGTGGCTTTGGGGCCTACTTTTTCTAACCAGGTTAAGTCAATGGTTTGTGATGCAATATTTTGTCCTAGGAGTAATAATGCTTTGGGTGGTATTCGATGGACAATTGCAGGGAAGAATCCTAATATATTAGAGAAAGCATGGGTTTTAAGTTTAGGGGTGATGGTTTGTTGTTGGAATGTAATATGGGCAAGTTCAAGAGCAAGTAGAAGGCCTATCACGGTTACGATAAGGGCGGCTAGTTTAATAAGAGGGGTTATGGTTATAACTGGAGTTTTGTTAGGAAGTATATTTGAGGTGATAATAAAGCCTGCGATAATACTTCCTCAGGCTAGGCGTTTAATAGGGTTAATCACTAAGGGGTTATTTTCATTAATTGGTGAAAGGGTATTAAACCGGGGGTGGCCTATAACTACAAGGTAAGTTAGTCGTAGGCTGTAGATGGCTGTAAATGAGGTGGCTAATAGTGTAAGGAAGAGGGCTCAGGCGTTGATATAGGAGGTGTTTAATGCTTCAATGATGGCGTCCTTAGAGAAAAATCCGGCTAGGAAAGGTGTACCCGTGAGAGCTAAACTCCCCAAGGCGAGGGAGGAAGAGGTAAAGGGGGTCAGTTGTTGTAGTCCTCCTATTTTCCGGATGTCTTGCTCATCATTAAGGCTGTGGATAATAGATCCGGAGCAAAGGAAAAGTATTGCTTTGAAAAAAGCGTGAGTGCAGATGTGCAGGAAGGCTAATTGGGGTTGATTCAGGCCGATGGTTACTATTATTAACCCCAGTTGACTAGATGTGGAAAAAGCTACAATTTTTTTGATATCATTTTGTGTTAGAGCGCAGGTGGCAGTAAATAAAGTGGTTAGTGCTCCCAGGCAAAGGCAGAGAGAAAGGGCTGTAACATTATCTTCTATTAAGGGGCTTATTCGGACAAGTAAGAAGATGCCTGCAACCACTATTGTGCTGGAGTGTAGTAGGGCAGAGACCGGAGTAGGCCCCTCTATAGCTGAGGGGAGTCAGGGATGTAGTCCGAACTGGGCAGATTTACCTGTTGCTGCTAAGATCAGGCCAAGTAGAGGGAGGGTAAGATCTTCTCCTTTTGCTGATGAGAACATTTGATGTATTTCTCATGAGTTTAAGTTAGAAGCCATTCATGCTATAGCTAGAATTAAGCCAATATCTCCGACACGATTGTAGAGCACAGCTTGTAAGGCTGCTGTGTTAGCGTCTGCTCGGCCATACCATCACCCGATAAGAAGGAAGGACATGATACCCACACCTTCTCAGCCGATAAAAAGTTGAAATATATTGTTTGCAGTTACTAGGATAATTATGGCTACCAAGAATATTAACAAGTATTTGAAGAAACGGTTAATGTTTACATCTGATGCCATATATCATAGGGCAAACTCTAGGATAGATCATGTGACGTAAAGGGCTACAGGGATAAAAATAATAGAGTAGAAATCGAATTTAAAGCTAATATTAATATCAAAAGTTAATGAGTTTATTCATGATCATGAGGTGATAATTGTTTCGGTACCTTCATTGAGGAAGAGGAATAAGGGTAGGAGGCTAACAATAAATGCTGTTTTAACAGAGGTTTTGACATAGGCGGCTGATCAGTTAGTGGGGAGAGGGTTGGGGGTTAATGTAAATAGAATAGGGGTAATTAGTAGGGTGAAAATGATGACAAGGGTGGAAGATATCAGTAAGGGGGAGAAGTGCATAGCTGGTGCTTGGATTTGCACCAAGAGTTTTGGCTCCTAAGACCAATGGATAACTACTATCCTTCACGAGCAGGCGAGTGAGCCCCAGAGTTTAACTGAGGAGGCATAAGTTAGCAGTTTTTGTTGTCTTCGGACCTCTCTCGGTGGATAAAGGGATTTTAACCCTTATTTTTAGAATCACAATCTAATGTTTTGGCTAAACTATATCTACAAAAAAGTCAGCCTCATAATAACTCAGGTTTAAAGGTAAGTAATAGGAGGGGAACTAGATGAAGGGTAATTAATAGGTGTTCTCGGGAGTGGGAAGGGTCTAAGAAGATTAAGTGGTTAGTAAGTGGGCCTCGCTGTGTTATTAGGAATAAGTAGAGGGAGTACCCCGCTGTAATTAAGGTGCCGGTGCCTGTAATAGCAATAGTTCAAGGGGATCAATTGAAAAGTGAGGAGATGATAATTAGTTCTCCTATAAGATTGGGGAGGGGAGGGAGAGCGAGATTGGCTAGGCTGGCAATAAATCATCAGGTCGCTATGAGGGGGAGAACTATTTGTAAACCTCGAGCTAGTACTATGGTTCGGCTATGTGTTCGTTCATAATTTGTATTGGCCAAACAAAATAATGCTGAGGAGGTTAGGCCATGGGCGATCATAAGAACTAGGGCTCCTGTGAAGCCTCAGGGTGTTTGAATAAGAATACCAGCGGCTACTAAACCTATGTGGCTGACTGATGAGTAGGCAATCAGTGATTTTAAATCAGTTTGACGTAAGCAAATTGAGCCCGTTATAATTACACCTCATAGTGCTAAAGCAATAAAAGGATAGCACATTTCTTTACTTAGAGGCTCTAAGTTTGTAACTATCCGTATTATACCATAGCCCCCTAGTTTTAAGAGGACGGCTGCTAGAACTATGGAGCCAGCGATAGGTGCCTCTACGTGGGCTTTGGGAAGTCAGAGATGAACTCCGTACAGGGGTATCTTTACTAAAAAAGCCAGTAAACACCCGGTTCACCATAATTTATCTCCCAATGTAACAAGATTTATAGGGTCTGTGTACTGTATTGTAAGAAGGGATAGTGTTCCGATATTATTTTGGAGTAATAACAAGGCCACTAGTAGGGGCAGGGATCCAGCGAGTGTGTAAAATAAGAAGTAGATGCCTGCATTTAGGCGTTCTGCTTGATTACCTCAGCGAGTGATAATGAGGAGGGTGGGGATTAAGGTGGCCTCAAATATAACATAAAATTGGAGCAGTTCTGTGGCACTGAAGGCTATAATTAAGAAGATTTGTAGGAAGGTGAGGAGCATGATGTAAGTTCGTTGTCGGTTAATAGGTTCATGAGCTGTGTGGTTTTGACTTGCTAAAATTATGAGGGGAAGGAGTCAGCAGGACAAGATAAGTAGGGGTGTTGATAAAGGGTCTGTTGCTATCAGGGTGTTAATAGCTGATCACCCTGTTTCTGAGGATCATTTAGCTCATTGGAGGCTGAGTAGGGCAATCAATAGGCTATGTATAAGTGTCAATGGTCATAATCATTTGTTTGGTAAGAGCCATGTTGTGGGGATTAGCAGTATTGTGGGGAGGAGGATTTTTAACATTGTAGGATATTTAAGGCTTGAAGCCGGTCTGTGCCGTGGGTGCGGGAGGTTGCTACAAGTAAAGCTAATCCTGCACTTGCTTCACATGCTGAAAAAGCTAGAAGAAGTATAGGAGCAGGGGAGAAGTTAACTGAATCAAGCTGTAAGGTTCATAAAGAAAGGGTTACGTAGAGAGCGAGTATCATCCCCTCAAGGCAGAGGAGGGCTGATAGTAAATGTGTGCGGTGGAAGGCTAACCCTGCTAAACCTAGGATAAAAGCGGAGGAAAGGGCGAAGTGTACTGGTGTCATTTGGTGATCATGGAATTTAACCATGTGCTTTTGAGCCGAAATCAAATGTTTTAATTAGACTAATCACCTATTCTGCTCATTCTAAACCCCCTTGGATTCATTCATAAACTAGCCCTAAGGTTAGTAAGACGAGGACTAATGAGGCTCATATGAATGTGATGGTGGGGAAAGTAAGTTGGATACCCCAAGGGAGGGGGAGAAGTAGGGCAATTTCTAGGTCGAAAAGAAGGAATAAAATAGCTACTAGGAAGAATCGAAGTGAGAAAGGAAGGCGAGCTGAGCCAAGGGGGTCAAAGCCGCATTCATAGGGCGAAAGCTTTTCTGGGTCTGGGTTCATTAAGGGGAGTCAAAATGAGACAGCAGCTAGGATTAGAGAAAGTGCTGTAGTGATGAGTAAAATTGTAGTGAGTAAATTCATTATCTTTTCTTGGGCTTTAACCAAGACCATGTGATTGGAAGTCACTTATACTAATTAGTACTAAAAAGATTATGATCCTCATCAGTAGATAGAGACGTAAAGGAAGAGTCAGACTACGTCTACGAAATGTCAGTATCAGGCGGCGGCTTCAAAGCCAAAGTGATGTTCTGATGTGAAGTGGTATTGAATTTGTCGGATGAGGCAGACTGCTAGGAAAGTTGAGCCGATAATTACGTGAAGTCCGTGGAAGCCTGTGGCTACAAAAAAGGTTGACCCGTAAACACCATCAGCGATGGTGAAAGGGGCTTCGTAGTATTCCATGCCTTGGAGGAATGTAAAATAAAATCCTAATAGAATGGTTAATGTTAGTGATTGAATAGCCTGTTTACGTTCACCCTCCATAATGCTGTGATGAGCTCAGGTTACTGTGACTCCTGAGGCTAGAAGAACAGCTGTGTTAAGCAGTGGGACTTCAAAGGGGTCAAGTGTTGTAATTCCGGAAGGGGGTCAGCAACCCCCTAGTTGATAAGTGGGGGCTAAGCTGGAGTGGTAGAAAGCTCAGAAGAAGCCTAAGAAGAAAAACACTTCAGAGGTAATGAATAAAATTATTCCGTAACGGAGGCCTTTTTGGACAGGAGGAGTGTGGTGACCTTGAAATGTTCCTTCCCGAATAATATCCCGTCATCATTGAATTATTGTGAGGAGGAGGAGTATTAGTCCCAGGGTTATTAAAATAGTGGAATTGAAGTGGAATCAAATGGCTAGGCCAGATGTTATCAGAAGAGCTCCGATGGCGCCGGTTAGAGGCCAAGGGCTGGGGTCTACTATGTGGTATGCATGTGCTTGATGGGCCATTAAACGTTTTCTTGTAGGTAAAGGCTTAGGAGAAGGACAAAGACATATGCTTGAATAACAGCTACTGCGATTTCTAAGATGGTTAAAAGAAGAAGCAAGCCTAAAGTCAGGAGGGCTACGGAAGGCATAGTGGATAAGAGAACAAAGACAGCGGTAGTGGTAAGTTGAATTAATAGGTGACCAGCTGTCAGGTTGGCAGTAAGGCGGACGCCTAGGGCGAGGGGGCGGATGAAAAGGCTAATTGTTTCGATAATAATTAGAACAGGGATAAGAAGGGTAGGAGTGCCTTCGGGGAGGAGGTGGGCTAGCGAGTGTGTAGGTTGGTTTCGTATCCCGATAATTACTGTTGCTAATCAAAGAGGCACCGCCAGGCCAAGGTTTAGGGAAAGTTGTGTTGTTGGCGTAAAAGTGTAGGGGAGTAGGCCGAGAGTGTTAATAGAGATTAGGAAAACCATTAGAGAAGCGAACATAAGGGCTCATTTGTGTCCCCCGAGGTTAATTGGAGTTAGTAGTTGGTGAGTAAATCGACTAATAAATCAGTTTTGAAGGGTAAGTAAGCGGTTATTAGACCATCGAGAAGAGGCAGTGGGGAATAGAATTCAGGGGAGTGTGAGAGCTAATGCTATTAAGGGGATACCTAGTAAGGTAGGACTTATAAATTGGTCAAATAGGCTTAGTGTCATTGTCAGGTTCAGGAGGTTATTTTAGGGGCTTCAGCATTTTGGGGGTTCGGATCATTAGGGTTGTTATGAGACGCTACTTTGGGGGGAATGATTGTGATAAAAACGAGTCATGAAAACATTAGAATTAGGAGTCAAGGCGAGGGGTTTAACTGGGGCATGTCACTAAGGGTGATTAGGAGTCACCGATTTTTAGCTTAAAAGGCTAACGCTTCTACCTGGTCTTAGCTTCTTAGTGAGGCATCTTCGAGTATTAGTAGTGACCAGTTTTCAAAATGTTCGAGAGGGACTGCTTCTACTACGATAGGTATAAAACTGTGGTTAGCCCCGCAAATTTCAGAACATTGACCATAAAATACGCCAGGGTGAGATGTGATAAAGGCTGTTTGATTTAGCCGGCCTGGGACTGCATCTATCTTAACTCCTAGAGATGGGACTGCTCATGAGTGCAGAACGTCTTTTGCGGAAACTAAGACTCGAATTGGGGATTCTACAGGAATTACTATTCGGTGATCAGCTTCAAGTAAGCGGAATTGACCGGGTGAGAGGTCATTAGTAGGAATTATGTAAGAGTCAAATCGTAATTTCTCGTAGTCTGTGTATTCATAACTTCAAAATCATTGATGCCCTACTGCTTTAATCGTAAGGTGTGGATCATTTACTTCATCTATAAGGTAAAGAATGCGGAGGGAGGGGAGGGCAATAAGAATAAGAATGATTGCGGGGAGTACAGTTCAAATGATTTCAATTTCTTGGGAGTCCAGGAGGAATTTGTTTGTTAGTTTCGTGGTTACTATCGCCACAATAATATAAAGAACTAAGGTACTGATAAGGAAAACGATTATTAAAGCGTGGTCATGGAAGTGAAGTAGCTCTTCTATTACAGGCGATGCTGCGTCTTGAAAACCTAGTTGTGAGGGGTAAGCCATATTTAAGATGTGCGAGGGTTTAACTCGCAATTCTGTCTTGACAAGGCAGTGTAATGTTTTACTAACATCTTATAAAGAAAGTGTCAGATAGGCTATGTGAATGGCTTGAAACCATTTTAAGGGGGTTCGATTCCCTCCTTTCTCGTTAGTTATGTCGGATTTGGACGAAAGCGGGTTGCTCAAAAGTATGGTAGGGAGGGGGAGATCCGTGGAGTCATTCGACATTTGTTGAGGTTAATTCTACGGACAGTACTTCTCGTTTAGCAGCAAATGCTTCTCAGATAATGAAGAGGAATATAATTACAGCGACTAAAGAGACCAGTGATCCAATAGAGGAGACACTGTTTCAAAGTGTGTAAGCATCTGGGTAATCGGAGTATCGTCGGGGCATTCCGGCAAGGCCTAAGAAGTGCTGGGGGAAGAAGGTTAGGTTTACGCCTGTAAATATTACCCCAAAATGGATTTTTGACCAGGTGTCGTGCAGGGTGTAGCCAGTGAATAGGGGGAATCAGTGAACAAACCCTGCTATGATAGCGAATACGGCGCCTATGGATAAAACGTAGTGGAAATGAGCTACTACGTAGTAAGTGTCATGCAATACAATATCAAGTGAGGAATTGGCTAGTACGATACCTGTTAGGCCACCTACTGTAAATAGGAAGATAAAGCCTAGGGCTCAGAGTAGGGGGGTCTCCCATTTAATAACGCCTCCGTGAAGGGTGGCTAATCAGCTGAAAACTTTTACACCTGTAGGGATGGCAATAATCATGGTAGCTGAAGTGAAATATGCGCGTGTGTCTACATCTATTCCTACTGTAAACATGTGATGGGCTCACACAATAAAGCCTAGTAGGCCGATAGCCATTATGGCTCATACTATTCCTATATATCCAAAGGGTTCTTTTTTGCCCGAGTAGTAGGCCACAATATGAGAGATCATGCCAAATCCGGGTAAAATCAAGATATAAACTTCAGGATGACCAAAAAATCAGAAAAGGTGTTGATATAAAATAGGGTCTCCTCCCCCTGCAGGGTCAAAAAAAGTTGTATTTAAATTTCGGTCAGTTAATAGCATAGTAATGCCAGCTGCTAAAACAGGTAGGGATAGAAGAAGTAAGACGGCAGTGATTAATACTGCTCAGACAAATAAGGGTGTTTGATATTGAGAGATTGAGGGGGGTTTTATATTAATAATAGTGGTGATGAAGTTAATAGCCCCTAAAATTGAGGAAACACCTGCCAGGTGTAAAGAGAAGATGGTGAGATCAACAGAAGCCCCTTGATGGGCCAAATTACCTGAGAGAGGAGGGTACACAGTTCATCCTGTACCTGCACCTGCTTCTACCCCTGAAGAGGCAAGGAGGAGAAGGAAGGAGGGGGGTAGAAGTCAGAAGCTTATGTTATTTATTCGGGGAAATGCTATATCAGGGGCTCCAATTATTAGGGGCACTAATCAGTTGCCAAAACCTCCAATCATGATGGGCATTACTATGAAGAAAATTATAACAAAAGCGTGGGCCGTAACGATCACATTATAAATTTGATCATCGCCTAAGAGGGCTCCTGGTTGACTAAGTTCTGCCCGGATTAGAAGGCTGAGTGCGGTGCCCACTATTCCGGCTCATGCACCAAATACTAGATATAGGGTGCCGATGTCTTTATGGTTAGTTGAGAAAAATCAGCGCGTGATTGCCACAGGTAGGATGGCTGAGTAAGCGGTGGATTGTAGACCCACATACAGGGGTTTAAGCCCCCTTCATACCAAGCTCCGAGGTGTTAACATATCAGATTGCAAATCTGAAGGAGCCGGTTAACGCCGGCCGGGGCTTTCCCCCGCCTTCCCGCCCTAAAAGGCGGGGGAAAGTAGATAGATGCTCGCTGGTTGGAGCACTTAGCTGTTAACTAGGCAATTGAAGGATCAAGGCCTTCCTATCTAGTAAGGCTTTAGCTTAATTAAAGTGTCTGTTTTGCATGCAGACGATGTGGGTTAAATCCCTGCAAGCTTTACAAGGGCTAGAGGGTTTTCACCTCTGCTTGGGGCTTTGAAGGCCCCGGGTCTATTAACCTAAGCCCTTAGTTGGTCAATACTACTATCGCGGGGAGAAGGGGTAGAAGTATGAGGGCTAATGTGGTTGAAAGGCTGAGTGGGAGGGTAGTTTGGGTTGAATTAAATCGTCATTGGGCAACCGCAGAGATAGTGTTGGGGGATATAGTGAGTGTTATGGCATAGGATAGACGAAGGTAGAAGTAGAGGCTAAGGAGGGCTGATAAGGCTGCTAGGGTTGCAAGGGGGGCGAGGTTCTGCTTAGTTAATTCTGAAAGGATTATTCATTTAGGGCCGAAGCCGGTTAGTGGGGGCAGCCCTGCTAAAGATATTATAATTAAGGGGGTGAGGGCGGTTAGTGGAGGGGATTTAAATCATGAGTTTGCTAAAGAGTTAATGGATGTGGTTTTGTTAAATTTAAGTAGGTTGAAGGCGGCTAATGTTATTAGAATATAAGTTAATAGGGCAAGTAGGGTTAAGGAGGGGGAATACTGAATGACTAAGGTTATCCACCCCAAATGGGCAATTGATGAGTAAGCTAAAATCTTGCGGATTTGGGTTTGGTTTAGTCCACCCCATCCGCCGACAAGGGTGGAGAGGATTGCTAAAGTAGAAATAACAATTGTCTGTTGTGAGGTTAATTGAATAAACAAGGCAAAGGGGGCTAGTTTTTGTCATGTGGATATAATTAATCCTGTAGTTAAGTCAAGTCCTTGAAGTACTTCAGGAAGTCACGTATGAAGTGGAGCTAAGCCAAGCTTAAGTGCTAAAGCGAGGGTAATAATGGTGAGGGGGAAAGGATGTGAGAGGTCATTAATATTTCATTGTCCTGTTATTCAAGCATTTATTGAGCTGGCAAAAAGAATTATTGCTGCTGCAGTTGCTTGGGTGAGAAAATATTTGGTGGCAGCTTCAACTGACCGGGGGTGGTGGTGTTGGGCTATTAGAGGGATAATGGCTAGTGTATTAATTTCTAATCCTATTCAGGCAAGGAGTCAGTGTGAACTTATAAATGTAATAGTGGTTCCGAGTCCCAAACCAAACAAGAAAATAGGGAGGATGTAGGGGTTCATTAGTAAAGGAAGGATTTTAACCTGCATTTTTGGGGTATGGGCCCAAAAGCTTATTTAGCTGACTTTACTTTAGGAAGTGGTGTAATGGAAGCACAAAGAGTTTTGATCTCTTTAGTAGGGTTCAAATCCCTTCTTTCTAAGAAGTTGGGGGGACTTTAACCCCCATAATTCACTCTATCAAAGTGGTCCTTTAATTCAGGCACAACTTCTTATACTTGCGGGGGGAGTCCAGCTAGTGCAATGGGGAGGGAGAGATGTCAGATAACCAATGAAAGGGTTAGAGGTAAGAAGTTTTTTCAGATAAGATGCATAAGTTGGTCATATCGGAAGCGAGGGTATGAGGCTCGTACTCATAGGAATAAAACTGATAAGAGGGTTGCTTTAATTATCAGGTTAATTGTTGTCATCTGAGGAAAATATGGGATGTGGGATGCTCCGAGGAAGAGGGTGGCAGATAAGGTGTTTATTAGAAGAATGTTGGCATATTCTGCCAGGAAAAATAGGGCGAAAGGGCCACCTGCATATTCTACATTAAATCCGGAGACTAGTTCGGACTCCCCTTCCGTGAGATCAAAAGGTGCTCGGTTTGTTTCAGCAAGGGTTGAAATGTACCATATTGCTGCAAGGGGTCAGGCAGGGATAATAAGTCAGATAGCTTCTTGTGTAACCCCAAATGCTTGTAGAGTGAAGTTACCTGTAAATACAATCGATGCTAGTAAGATTAACCCCAGGCTAACTTCATATGAAATAGTTTGGGCAACTGCTCGTAGGGCCCCAATTAGTGCATATTTTGAGTTTGATGCTCACCCAGAGCCAAGGATAGAGTATACGGCAAGACTGGAGAGTGCTAAGATAAAGAGAATACTTAAATTTAAATCCAGAACAGGGTGTGGTATGGGTAAGGGAGCTCAAAGTGTAAGGGCTAGGGTTAAGGCAAGTATAGGAGTGGCTAGGAATAAAATGGGTGAGGCTGTGGAGGGGCGCACTGGTTCCTTAATAAAAAGTTTTACGCCGTCAGCGATAGGTTGGAGTAAGCCGTAAGGTCCTACGATGTTTGGCCCTTTGCGAAGTTGTATGTATCCTAGAACTTTACGTTCAATAAGAGTTAGAAATGCAACTGCTAAAAGAACAGGTACGATGAAGGCTAAGGGGTTAATTACGTGTGTGAAGAGTACAGAGATCATAGTTAGGAAGAGGATTTGAACCTCTGTTAAAAGGGCTTAGGTCTTTTGCATGTCCATGTTCTGCCATCCTAACATGCAGTTATTTACTGGTGTGTTTCGATCCCCCTTATCTGTTTAAGATATTTCAACGGGTGGAGGGAGGGCTTACCTCGGGCATGGGCCCCCCTTTCTCGGTCCTTTCGTACTAGAAAAAAGGGCATTATAGATAGAAACTGACCTGGATTACTCCGGTCTGAACTCAGATCACGTAGGGTTTTAATCGTGAACAAACGAACCCTAATAGCGGCTACACCATTAGGATACCCTGATCCAACATCGAGGTCGTAAACCCCCTTGTCGATAGGGACTCTTGAAGGGGATTGCGCTGTTATCCCTGGGGTAACTCGGTTCGTTGATCGGCTGTGCCGGATCCTTAGGTCAAAAATTTTGCTTCTTTGAACTGTCGTTCTAGGATTTAAGGTTAACACCTTAGTCCTCATGGAGGTTGTTTTTTACTCCGCGGTCGCCCCAACCGAAGACATTGGAGGGAGTGTGAACTTGTTTATACCCTTTTTAGGTCTACTACATAAAATCCTTCTATTGTCTTAAGCTCCACAGGGTCTTCTCGTCTTATATTAATACCCCCGCTTCTGCACGGGGAGATCAATTTCATTGACCAGGTAAAGGAGACAGTTAAGCCCTCGTTATGCCATTCATACAGGTCTTTATTTAAAAGACAAGTGATTGCGCTACCTTTGCACGGTCAAAATACCGCGGCCGTTGAACACATAGTCACAGGGCAGGCGGGACCTCTTATACGTAGAATGCAAGAGGCGGTGTTTTTGGTAAACAGGCGAGGCTTATGGTTGCCGAGTTCCTTCTCTTCCTTTTAGTCTTTCCTTGTACGCGCTCCAGTGTGGGGTTAACGGTGAATTGGTGTTTGATTTTCTTGTGTTTTGATTAATTTACACTACCCTCTTTAATTGGGGGCGTTAATTCTCGGTGGGGGTTCGTTCCGAAATACACTTAGGCAAGGAGAGAGTCATCTCTCTTATTACTCATATTAGCATTATCTCTCCTAAGGGTTTAGGAAGGCCTGGTAGGTTGAGGGGGTAAAGAATCTTTGGCGGAATATGTGAACATTGGGTGTTTGAGCTTTAACGCTTTCTATTTAGGTGGCTGCTTTTAAGCCCACTAAAACACTTAGGTCTTTAAAATTTTGGTCTTTGGCCTCCTAAGAAAGTTGTTTCTTTTATCAAACAAGCTGTACCTTATTTGATTAGCTTTAATTACTCACATTTATCTTATCAAGAGAGTCAGGATGGAAGGAGGGAATAATTAAGTTGAGCTTCTACTCATTTCCCAGGCAACCAGCTATAACTAAACTCGGTTGGTTTGTCACCTCTACTCGGAAGTCTTCCCAATCTTTTGCCACAGACATGGGTTGGCTCATTTATTAGCTGCTTCGGAGTAGCTCGTTTAGTTTCGGGGGGTCAAACTAAAGGGCTCTTTGCTTGACGGTTACTTGCTAAAACATGATGCAAAAGGTACGAGGATTAATCTCTGCTTTTTTGTACTTAATTAATTTATTTCATTTCTCTTTCATTTTTCCCTTGCGGTACTAATTCTGTTGCTCCTGGTTCCTTTTTTGTCTCCCGTACTAAGGTGGAAAAATGGTTTGTTGTTTAACGTTGTGTAAATAAGGGTTTATTAATATGTGTTAGTTGGTCTTGGATGGTGGGCTAGTTTTGCAGTGTCAAGGCAGTCCAAGTTGCATGGACAGGTTCTCGGTGTAAGGGAGATGCTTTACTAATTAAGCTATGCTTTGGTATTCCAAGTGCACCTTCCGGTACACTTACCATGTTACGACTTGCCTCCCCTTAATTTTTCAGGTGTTTTACTTAATATTGTGAGATATTAGGGGAGAGTGACGGGCGGTGTGTGCGCGCTTCAGAGCCTGTTTCAGAAGAACTCTCTATTTTCTTCTTACTGCTAAATCCTCCTTCAGTTTTATTTTTCAATAAATAATCCGTGTTTATCAGTAGATAAATGTAGCCCATTTCTTCCCCTGCTATATACTACACCTCGACCTGACGTTTTGGGTTGTACCAATCTTGCTCACTTATAATCTTTCACAAGGTAAGCTGACGACGGCGGTATATAGGCGGGTATGACAAAGCAGGGTGAGGTTGAACGGGGGTTATCAGTTCTAGAACAGGCTCCTCTAGGTGGGTCTAAAGCACCGCCAAGTCCTTTGGGTTTCAAGCCAATGCTTGTAGTTCCCTGGCGGATTGCGGGTAAATTGCTATCGGTGTTTACAGTTATGCATAGTGGGGTATCTAATCCCAGTTTGTTCCATAACTTTCGTGGAGTCAGGATATTAAAGCCACTTTCGTAGGAGATTTTCATACTCTCGGATGCGTATAACAGCTTGGAAAGTGTTTGGCTTTAGTTTAAATACCACCTAACCACTCTTTACGCCGGTTTCTGTCAGCTTGGGCCTCTCGTATAACCGCGGTGGCTGGCACGAGTTTTACCGGCCCTCTTAGCTTTAACTAAGTCGAGTTTGCACTCATGGCTTAATATTTATCACTGCTGAGTTCCCTTAGGGGTGTGGCTGAGCAAGGTGTTATGGGCTACAAAGTGTGCCTGATACCGGCTCCTTGGTCTCATAAGAGGGTGAAGGGCATCCTCACAGGGGTGCGGATACTTGCATGTGTAAGTATGGCTATAGGCGACAGTAAAGTTAGGACCAGGCCTTTGTGCTCTTGGAACTTCCTATAATCCATTGTAACATCTTCAGTGTTACGCTTTAGGTTTAAGCTACAACAGC